CAGCCCCTCTCACAGTGGAAGAGCAGATAATGACCATTTATACCGGAACAAATGGTTATCTGGATGGATTAGAAATTGGACAAGTAAGAAAATTTCTCGTTCAGTTACGCACTTACTTAAAAACGAATAAACCTCAGTTCCAAGAAATCATATCCTCTACCAAGACATTAACCGCTGAAGCAGAAAGCTTGTTGAAAGAAGGTATTCAACAACAACTGGAACGTTTTATACTTCAGGAGAAAGTCTAAAAAAGGAAATGGATCCTTCTTTTTTTTTTAGTAAATTTTATTCTTTAATAAAATTTTTAAGAAATTCTATAATATAAATAGAAGTATATCTAAGTTAAGTATATATATAATATAAAGAAATATATAACTAATATCTGTTTAATATTAAATATTAAAGCATTCAGAATTTATTTATTATTCTATATTCTTTCTTATCTTTTTTCTAAAAAGAATAAAAATATATTTTATAATATATATTATAAATGGAAATAATAGATAAATATCAATATATTTATATCTATATTGATATTGCGTCCAATAGGATTTGAACCTATACCAAAGGTTTAGAAGACCTATGTCCTATCCATTAGACAATGGACGCCTTTCGCTTTTTTTTACTTTATAGTTGTTACAAAAAAAAGAAGGTGCGAAATCTTTTTAGCAATTGTGTATTGAATTCATTTCAATACACAATTGCTATTAGACTTTTCTAATTCTAATACATAAAATTGTCGGGAAGGGGGCAATTTACAACTTAGAGCGGGTAGCGGGAATCGAACCCGCATCGTTAGCTTGGAAGGCTAAGGGTTTTAGTCGACGTCGATTGATCATTTTTATATTTTTAACGTCTCTAATTCAAAACCGAACATGAAACTTTGGTTTCATTCGGCTCCTTTATGATGTATGGAGAAATTACCAAATAAAATATGACGGGAACGGAATCAAAATCAAAATTCGACCCATAACATCTATGTTAGCTTTTTTCCGTCTGGGTGCTTTCACAGAAAATTTTTCTTTATAGATGATCCTTCTAGAAGATAGAAAGGGAGAACCCGAACAATCTTTCTAGTTACTTCGTTCTTTATTTCTATTTAAGAGAATCCTTAGGAAAAGTATTTTGTTTCCACCGAGCTAAAACAATATAATATGTCGATGTCTTTAGTAAACTAAAGTTCTCGTTTAATAGCTATTTTGCTTCAATTTTTTCTATACCAAACAATTAATAGAGCTGAAGATTTAGTTACGATTAGAAAGAAACTTTTCTAGCTTTATCCATGGATCCTCTTGTTATACTTATTGAATTGTAAATAGTCATCCAATTCAAAAATTATGTTTCGGAATTTCATAATCCAAATTTACAATTGATTAGAGTCTTTGGATACAAATTACGAGAATTTATAATCTTCCTTGAATTTTTCATTGAAAGGTAAAGGACTAAATCCTTTTAAGAAATAAAGTTTTTGATCGGAAGATGAATCAAACCGAGAGACCCTTTAACTATTAAAGGGATTAAAGGAACGAATCACACTTTTACCACTAAACTATACCCGCTACAATGCAATTATTGTATATAAATTGACCTTTTGTCGAACAAAGTAATCGGGGGTGTAATAAAAAAAATTTGAAAAAAAAAAATTATAAAATTATAGCGTCGACGCGTAGGCTTAATAAAATTAGTAAAGCGGATTCCTTTTTTTTTTCAATTTCAGATCTTTTTTTTTCTAAAACTCCATTGGATGAGTCTTTTAACTTTAACAAAAAAAGGCCCGGCTGGGGACTGACCAGGCCAGGCTATAAAAAAAAAAAAAGATCTTTTACTTGTGTTTGGACGAGACAAAAAAAAAGGGGATTCTCTATTTTTATTATTGTGGTTTTATTTATTTATCTTTCGAGTTCGAGCCTTTTCTTTATCTAATATTTATCTAAATTTTTTGTGTAAATAGAATTACTGAGAAAGTTCTATAAAAAAGGTTATATATATATAAACATAGTAATATATATATATATATTATTATATATATTATTATATATATTATTATATATATAAATAGATGATAAAAAAAAAAAAAAAAAGATATTATATATATAATAAAATATAAAAAAGAAAACGAAAAAAATATATAAAATATAAAGAATAATCTATACAAAAAAGAAAGCTTTTTAAGAATAAAGTGGAGAAGGCTCTTTTTTCAAGCCCTTTTTTTATAATGGAACCTAATAAGTATCCCTTTTCAATTAGGAGAGATGGCTGAGTGGACTAAAGCGTTGGATTGCTAATCCATTGTACGAGTTAATCGTACCGAGGGTTCGAATCCCTCTCTTTCCCTTTCTCCGTGTAATAGATAAAAAACAAATAAAATTCGAGCATTTCCACTAATTAAATAAAGCAATAAAAAAACCTTGCTTTTTTATTCTTCACGTCCCGGATTACGTCCTGGATCATTAGATAGGAATCCAAATATGAAGAGAGAAACAAAGAATATAACTACAGTGTATACAAAAAGTTTGAGAGTAAGCATTACACAATCTCCAAGATCTTACTTAAAAAAAAAAAAAAAAAGAGAATAGATTCTCTATTTTTATACCAAATATCTAATTTTGATACCAAAAAATCAAGTGATTTATTTTTGTGAGCTCGAATCTAATTAGGTTCTTTCGTTTAGGGAAAAGAGGATAAATTTTAGGAAATAGAATGATCCAGATTTAGTATGGCTACCAAAAAAATTCAATATTTGAATTGAGAGTTCGTTCATACGTCAAGATTTTTTTGATCTTTTGAATTGTTGGAAGAAAAAAACCGCGAATTTTTATAAGACAGTATTAAGAATTTCATCGAAAACTTACAGCTGCTTGCCAAACAAAGGCTAAGAGAAGAAAGAAAAGAGGTATTACGGGCATAACATCTACGATTGGATTCAAAAAGGCGTAGGCCTCAGGCAATTTGGCGACTAAAAAAGTGCTTGAAAAAAGGGCAGTATTAAAACAAATACAGATCAAATTAAATATATTAAGCATAACAAAAATTGGTGTTCTTGTGGATAATTTAATTTTGATTGAGTTATTAATATATTTTTTATATAAAGAAAAAATAAAGAAAGATAGTCTAAAAAGACTTTGTTGAACTTACTCAATCAAAAAACCTTTCATTCTCTTATGAGAATTAAAGAAATAATATTTTCATACAATATCTTAATTGAATTCTATGTAATGATCAATAAAGTCAGTTTGATTTGCTATCTACACGTGTCAAAACTCTAGCACCTGTGTAATCTATATTTAATTTGGGCTTAAATTGAATTGACGAACAACCAATAGCAATATTACTCTTTTAGTAGTCTTGAATAAAAATCTAAATGGGGCGTAGCCAAGCGGTAAGGCAACGGGTTTTGGTCCCGCTATTCGGAGGTTCGAATCCTTCCGTCCCAGAGTACAGTCATTACGGAATAAATTTTCTATTGCCTTTGTACACCATCTTTCTATTTCTGTTTAAAAATACAATATATTTTAAGAATAAAATATTGAAATGAAAATAAAAATCAACTTTTTTTTCATCATTTCAACCGAATTAAAAAATATATATTTATATATATAAATATATATTTATATTCAAATTTCGATTTTACATATATACAATCTGATATGGGATTCATTTGAATTCTGACTGAACCTTTTACGCGTAAATTCACTATTCCATTCATAGAGAAAGAAAAAGTATAGATTACGATATACTGACTGAACTATGACTATTCATGATTCCAGAATTGAATCAATTACACAAACTAGAGGGATGTTATGGTAAAACTTCGTTTAAAACGATGTGGTAGAAAGCAACGTGCGACTTGAATTGAAGGACATGATCTGCTGTGGATTTTTTGATCCGCCACTTTTTATATAATATAGGAATATAGGTGCTCTTGGCTCGACATTTAGTGTTCTATATTTTTGGAATAAAAAAAAAAAAGAGTACAGGATGGAGCTCGAGGAGAATAGAAAGTTTTTATTCCTTTCGCAGGAGTAAGGATCCAGGGTTAGTGCGAATCAATAAGTTGGAACAACTTCGTAAGTATTTTTATATTGAAAAAAAGACCTTTCAAGCAATTTTACAATGGAAAAATAAAATTTTCTTAAATTTGTAAAATTCTTTGAATCAAAAGTCTATCACGCGTGAATCAAGCGTTTGTATGATTTTTTGATAGAAAGAAAATAAATCATAAACAAAATAAGGGGCTTGTTGCTGCCCTTTTTAATAAAACGATTCAAGATCACCGAAGTCATGTCTAAACCCAAAGATTCAAAGTAAGGATAAAGAATCCTGAAACAAGGAAATCCAGTTTTAAATTGTTTGAACAACTAGATCAGAATGAAGAATCAAAATTGATTCTAAAAAATGAGCCAAACAAAAAAGGGTTAGAGACTACTCAAAAAAAAGAGTACTTAAGGATTCTCTGTTGAGATATTTGAGAGTTATTTAACTTGAGTTACGAGAGTAAGAATGTTACGAATTCTTTTTATGGAAAAAACTATTTAGGGTTTCAATACTGGCTAATTGATTTAATGTTTTTATTAATCTATCTAATATTTGTATTTTATACAGAGATTTAATTTATACTCGTTCAATTTTTTCTCGAGCCGTACGAGGCCAAAGCCTCTTATACGTTTCTAGGGGGGGGTATTATTCATATACATCTATCCCAATGAGCCGTTTATCGAATCGTTGCAATTGATGTTCGATCCCGAAGAGAAGGAAGAGATCTTCGGAAGGTGGGTTTTTATGATCCAATAACAAATCAAACTTATTTAAATCTTCCTGCTATCCTCGATTTCCTTAAAAAAGGCGCTCAACCAACAAGAACAGTTCACGATATTTCAAAGAAGGCAGGGATTTTTACAGAATTAAGTCTTAATAAAACAAAATTGAATTAATGAAACATAAAAAAGAGGATGTGAAAGACTCGTATATAGCTTGGTATCAAATTTTATCTACTCTTTTCTTTCCTCCTCTTTCGCTTCCATCATTTTTTTTTTTAGAATTTCGATTTATTATTAGTATTCCTACTAAGGTACGAATATTAAAAAAAACCCTGTTAACAATTACTTTTTTTTTATAATAATAAATAAATTTATGAAAATAATTTTGGATCTATATAAATTATAATTTTTGTATAAATACAAAATTTTATTGTATAAAAAAAATACTGTATATAAAATAATATATTTATTATGAATAAAACTAATATATATATATTATTATAATTATATGAATAATTTATTCATTATTCATAAAAAATTAAAGGCCATAAAAAGGGGTCTAAAAAAGTATAAAAAGATTTGAGATTACCCTAACTGTCTTAGTTTTCCTTCATTGTATGAACTAACAAACCAAGGGGTTAAGCTTTGTTATTTTTTTCTTTTCGCCATATTAAAAATTCACAATCATATTGACAACAGTGTATCGAACAAATATAATTCTCTCATAGAGAAATAGATCTATTTATCCCGGACGCACACATGACTGGGTTTTTCTTTTTTTTTTTTTTTATTCTGGTTGTATCTACATATTTGCAGTACTTTCTTTTTTTGTTTTTTGGGGTTGCTAACTCAACGGTAGAGTACTCGGCTTTTAAGTGCGACTAGCATCTTTTACACATTTGTATGAAGAAAAGGATTCGTACAGATCTACGGTAGAGTTTGTAAGACCACGACTGATCCTGAAAGGAATGAATGGAAAAAATAGCATGTCGTATCAAGGGAGAATTCAGATAACAATTTTTTTTTGCTTTCCTGATCGGTACAAGCTTCTTTTCGGTGTCGAACAAAAAAAAAAGAATTCCAATTTGGGTCGAGTGAATAAATATAAATGGATGGATAAAAAAACCAGGTTTCCTGATTCCAGGAAAAAAAAGAAACGAGCTTCCATTCGTAATTTGAAAAATTACCCGATCTAATTAGATGTTAAAAATAGATTAGTGCCTAATACGGGTATGGGAAGGAATTTTTTTCTTGCGTGTTATTATCAATTTTTTCATGAGTCCTAATTATTTTTTCCCTAGTCCGTTTGGGTTAGGTTGGAGATGGATGTGTAAAAGAAGCAGTATATTGATAAAAAATATATATATTTCCAAAATCAAAAGAGCGATTAGGTTAAAAAAATAAAGGATTTCTAATCATTTTGTTTTGTTATTCTATAATATAACTAACAGAAACCTATTAAAGATAGAGAATCCGGTTAGCAGTCTACCTGTTTATGAGGTATCTATTGCTTTCGTAGTCTAATACCTCGTTTTGACCGTATCGCACTATGTGTCATTTCAGAACTCAAAAAAAAAAAAACTTTACTTTCAGTTCAAATCGAATTTCAATCCAAATGGAGAAATTTCAGGGATATTTAGAGTTCGACGGGGCTCGGCAACAGAGTTTTCTATATCCACTTTTTTTTCGGGAGTATATTTATGTACTTGCTTATGATCATGGTTTAAATAGATTAAATAGAAATCGCTCTATTTTCTTGGAAAATGCGGATTATGACAAAAAATATAGTTCACTAATTGTGAAACGCTTAATTTTGCGGATGTCTGAACAGAATCGTTTTATTATTCCCACTAAGGATTTGAACCAAAATCCCTTTTTGGGGCATACCAATCTTTTCTATTATCAAATGATATCTGTTTTATTTGCAGTGATTGTAGAAATTCCTTTTTCCCTAAGATTAAGATCCTTTTTCGAAGGAAAACAATTAAAAAAATCTTATAATTTACAATCAATTCATTCAATATTTCCCTTTTTAGAAGACAAATTCTCACATTTTAATTATGTGTTAGATGTACTAATACCTTACCCCATCCATTTAGAAATCTTGGTTCAAACCCTACGTTACCGGGTAAAAGATGCCTCTTCTTTGCATTTTTTTCGGTTCTGTCTATATGAGTCTTGCAATTGGAAAAATTTTGATATAAAAAAAAAATCAATTTTGAATCCAAGATTTTTCTTGTTCTTATATAATTCTCATGTATGTGAATACGAATCCATCTTTTTTTTTCTACGCAAGCGGTCTTCTCATTTACGATCGACATCTTATGAAGTCCTTTTTGAGCGAATTTTATTCTATGGAAAAATACAACATTTTTTAAAAGTCTTTGTTAATAATTTTCCGGCGATCCTAGGGTTGCTCAAGGATCCTTTCATACATTATGTTAGATATCACGGAAAATGCATTCTGGCAACAAAGGATACACCGCTTCTGATGAATAAATGGAAATATTATTTTGTTAATTTATGGCAATGTTATTTTTCCATATGGTTTCAACCGCAAAAGGTCAATATAAATCAATTATCGAAAGATAATTTAGAGTTTCTGGGTTATCTGTCAAGTTTGCGATTAAATCCTTTAGTGGTACGTAGTCAAATGCTAGAAAACTCATTTCTAATAGATAATGTTAGAATCAAATTGGATAGCAAAATGCCAATTTCTTCTATTATTGGATCATTGGCTAAA